TTTTTTAAATATACATATCTAATTGAATGAGATTTCTCATGGATCTATCCCATTTTTTTCTCGCGTTAACCAAAAGAAAAAGAGGTTATGAGTTTAAAACTTGAATTTTGCTTTACTAATTTAATCAGTTTTATCTTTTTTTCCGACCTTCATAAAGGAGAGGCTTTTCCCCTATTAACTATCATTAGAGTTTTCGAATAAAGGTAACTATCTCGGTTTAATTTTAATATATAAATTATTATATTTATTTATAGAATCCTTGAAAAAGATTTTCCTTTACGTTATAAGAACGAAAAAGCTTACTATCTTTGGGATCTGATCCTACACCGCTGCTCAATACCTTGGGGGATCAACTCTATTACATAAGTTGATTCCTAACTTTTATTTCATATCATGACATAAATAAGCAGTTCTTATTGTATCGGCCCAAAACCTCGCGAATTGATCTTTACGGTGCTTCCTCTATCAAGTAGATCCTTTATCCATTGAATAAAGTATCGAGGCATACCTATTTCTTCATATTCATTTTATGAAGGTTATTTCTTTGCTACAGCTGATAAAAATCGTTGTTTTGGACGATACATATGTAGAAAGCCTATTTTTTTTTTTTCAGTTTTTATTAATAAATTTGCTCTTTTTTCCTTTTTTTATTTCTATAGTGGAGATAGTCGCACGTAATGACAGATCACGGCCATATTATTAAAGGCTTGTGGTAAGAACGGGTTTCGCTCTAGTGCACGAAAATAATATTCCAAAGCTTTCGTATGTTCTCCGTTTCTTGTGTGGATAAGGCCTATGTTGTAGAGTATATAACTTCGATCATAGGGATCAATTTCTAGCCGCATAGCTTCATAATAATTTTGTAAAGCTTCTGCATAATTTCCTTCGGATTGAGCCGACATCCGTTACGGTCGTCATTCGATAAAAAATCTCCGTTTCAGAACCGTACATGAGATTCTCATCTCATACGGCTCCTCCTTTATGTACATAATGAGACTGATACATGGAATAAAAAAAAAGATGAAAATATTCTCATTATAAACTGAGTGGGGCTAGTGTTTTTACAAGAAATCTCTAACCAACCCTCTTGTAAAAGATCTTTACTTAACATCAAGTATGTTGGTACTAGATAAAAAACGAGTGACTCCAGCAATTTCTTTGTCTTACACGCCTCTTAATTTTCAGGAATTAGTCACTTCAACAGTCTTCGATGGTTATACGGGTATCCAAAGCACGAACGAGATGGATGTTTGTTGTCCCAACCATTCTTGTTAGTCCTGATCCTGATAAGGAAAAGGGATAATTTGTAACAAAGTTTTCGTGTTGTTGATTCCTAGGAGTAGTGCCCCTTCCTCTATGCCTCCTATTGGTACTAGTGTAGTAGGTTTGACCTAACATAACCATAGGGGTGTGGTGTAACCTTTCGCTAAATACTCTATAATTGACAATTGAAGCATTTGAGGTTGCATTAATCGGGGATACACGACAGAAGGGTTTATTTTATTTCCAAACTTCACCTTCAACAAGCGTAGATTTATTTCAATAATTTTTTTTTTTCTTTATATCGCTAATGTGCCTTTCTCCTAAGAATACTAAGAATACTAAGAGCGGTAAAAAATATAAAGAAAATAAATAACTAAAAAAAAAATCAATAAAATAATCAAACCACACCATCTCTGTAATAAGCGAATGCCTCTTTCTCGCCCGAAGTTGTCGGAATTATTCGTAATAAGATATTGGCGACAATTGAAAAGGTCTTATCAATAAAATTTCCATTTATTCGAGATCTAGACATAGGCAGAAATTCATTCTATAATTTCTTTTAATAAACTTTGTGAGAAAATAATCCCACAACCACCAGAAATTTCCAGTACGAAATAACATAAAAACAGACTCATTAAAATGAAACTTCTATTCAATTTGAATTTGAAGACGATTAGATTTCATCCAAATGTAAATCTAGTATATATAGGAAAATATTCTCATTTCATAAAAGTTGAAGAATCAACGAATTTGTCCTAATCTGTAGGATAATTCGAGACGTTTTGATTAAATTATGATTTTGATCCAAAGAAAAAAAAAAAAAAATGAAATAATAGTCTAAACTAAATAGAATCATGATCTAAGGGTAGTCATTAAAGATAGTATAAAAAAAATAGATCAATCGGTGAGAGTTGTTCCAAATTAAGTTATTTAATCCGGTATTCCGATATAAAGATTAAAAAAAAAAAAATAGGGAGTGCCATCTTCGTAAACATGAATAGATGCCGTTGTTTATTTTATTGTTTTTAACAGTTTGTCCCAGAAAATTCTCTTTATCCCCCAAAAGGGGTTAGCAAAGTTTTTCCCTTTTTAGAGTTAAAATAAAATAGCGTGTACACACTTATCCAAAAACCTAATATGAATAACTATTCACTCAAACTCTATCATTATGGAGGAGAGATGGCCGAGTGGTTTAAGGCGTAGCATTGGAACTGCTATGTAGGCTTTTGTTTACCGAGGGTTCGAATCCCTCTCTTTCCGTACCCGTCACCTAATTAACCAATGTTATTGACCGTAATATAATAATATAATATATCATAACATGGACACCATTATTCCAACAGTTAGGCCTTTCATTGATCTGTTTTCGCTATTCCTAATCCCAATTTCTAAAATACTATTAAAGAATGGACAAGAAATGAAGATCTCCCTATCAATCTATGACGAATGGGAAAAATATACAGATAAACTCCCTTACCTCGAGTCTATTTATATGGGTGAAAGGGGGGGGCAAAATTCCTTATTTTTTTAGGTAGATTTAAGTCTGACGAGAATAATATTCTACAACTAGCAATTCATTTATTTTCAAACCCACACATTTACTATCTAGTATTTGATTGACCGATCCTTTATATTGGAATGGGTGAAGACTCAAATGTTTTGGCAATTCTTCGCGAGAGGATGAATCAAGATAATTTTGAACTAAAGACTTAGATTTTTGTTTATTTCTTACTGTAATAATATCTCGGGGTTTGCAGCGATAACTTGGTATATCTACTATACCGCCATTAACTAAAATATGTCTATGGTTAACCAATTGGCGGGCTTGAGGCATAGTTGAAGCCATACCTAATCGAAAAAGGATGTTATCCAATCGCATTTCAAGTAATTGGAGTAAAACTTGACCTGTTGACCCTTTCGCTTTTCCGGCAATATGAACGTATTTAAGTAATTGTTGTTCTGTAAGACCATAATGAAAGCGCAATTTTTGTTTTTCTTCTAAACGAATACGATATTGAGATTTTTTACCGGGGCGCAATGGGTTTCTAAGATCCTTTCTGGCTCTAGGCTTTTTAGTAGTTAGTCCCGGTAAAGTCCCCAGACGACGTATTTTTTTGAAACGAGGCCCTCTGTAACGCGACATAAAAACTCCTTATAAAGTTGCATAAATCTAAATGAAATTAAACTAAACTAACTGATAAATAGAAAAAAAAATAGAATATATATTTTATATTAAATAATCAATTTATCGAAATTTATTGAATATTGTACTACAAAGAAGAAGTCGAAAGAAAAGAATAATTAGATGAATTGTATCAATAGCCCGGCCTTAATATATTATATATAATTTATACTATAAATTAAAAATCTTAAATAATATATTAATATTAAGATAATTTAAGAATATAAAAAAGATAAAGAATTAAGGTTTCTTTTCTTAATTCGTCTACATGGATCAAACCCTTTTTTATTGAAAGTTCTTATGAGATAATAGATAGGTGCCTTTGGGAAAAGGGGAAGAAGTCTTTTTCTTTGATTGAGATAATAGATAGGTGCCTTTGGGAAAAGGGGAAGAAGTCTTTTTCTTTGATTTAACATTGGAAAAAAGAAAAATAAAACATATGGAGCAAAGCCAACTATCGGAGTCGAACCGATGACCATCGCATTACAAATGCGATGCTCTAACCTCTGAGCTAAGCGGGCTCGCATAACATAAATTATACACACATAGGAATTTCGTCAACTACTGGAATCTTAGCTATTAACGGTTCATTCTTAAATTAATATGAATCTATTTTATATATATATATATAATTTCAAATAAATATGTATATTTGAAGATTATAGAACATATTAATTCATATATTAATATAGTAATATATATAATTTCGATCTATTGAGCATCGCAAATAGATCATTATCAATATCTTTATTAGCTAAATTAGATAGTAATATATAGATATTACTATCTAATTTAAATGTCATTTCATTTGAATTCATTTTTTTTTTTAATATTCTATTAATATTACTATTCTATTAAAATAAACTATTAAGTGGATTACATTTTTATTACAGAATTGACATAAACCAATTTCTATTTATTAATTATTTAATAATATAATTAAAGTAACAATTAAATATAACCTTACTTTCGAATTTAATTAGAATCTTATCGAATAAGATTCTATCTATATTAATCTATAATTAATACATAGTAGATACATTAAAATATTAATATTTTAAAGAATTTCCTTTTTTTTTTAATAAAAAAGGAATTATTAGTTATAGCCATTAGATTCGTTATAGCTATTAAATTGTTTAATTAAATATTTCTTAAATTTCCTTTTAGTTATTTGGAATTCGGAAAGATAAGAGCTAAGACGAAAACAAAAGAATCCATCGTTCAAGTATTCAAAATTGCACGCTAAAAACGATCTAAATAGGGGAAAATAAAATAGCTATATAATTTCTATATTAATCTTAATAATATAGTATTAATAAGTATACTATATATAGTATATATTTGATATGTATCGAGCTTTATATTGAATTAATGAATTCAATAGGCCCATCATAATATAAATGAAAGAATAAAGTAAAACGTTATCATAATGAGATCCTAATCACAAAGAAAAAGGGGGATATGGCGAAATTGGTAGACGCTACGGACTTAATTGGATTGAGCCTTGGTATGGAAACCTACCGAGTGATAACTTTCAAATTCAGAGAAACCCTGG